ATTTTCTCTTCATAGAATTCCCTTCAACTTCTTATGTCAAAAAAAAGAATACAATATTGTAGAGTTGAAGGGAAATATCCAAATACATGTCTTATTTTTTTAATAATCCATATTTATAGCAATAAAATACTATCGTTCCTTCACCAAGTAATAAGATAACTGAGTAATTACAAATATCTAGAATCTATATTATTTATAAGGGACCAGAAATCCCTTGCTTACGTATCATTAGGAAATGCATTAACATAAATACAGCCGTAAGAAGAGGTAATACAAAAGTGTGTAAACTATAAAAACGAGTCAAAGTGGATTGCCCAACACTAGCACTTCCGCGTAATAATTCTACAAGAGGGGATCCTATTACCGGAATAGCGTCAGGTACACCTGTTACAATTTTGACTGCCCAATAACCAATTTGATCCCAAGGTAAAGAATAACCTGTTACACCAAAAGATGCGGTCAATACACCCAGAACCACACCAGTAACCCAAGTTAATTCGCGAGGTTTTTTAAAACCGCCGGTGAGGTATACACGAAATACGTGCAGGATCATCATTAGGACCATCATACTTGCCGACCATCGATGAACTGATCGGATTAACCAACCAAAGTTAGCTTCAGTCATTATATATTGAACAGAAGCAAAAGCCTCAGTAACAGTTGGACGGTAATAAAAAGTCATAGCAAATCCCGTAGCTACTTGTACTAAAAAACAAGTAAGGGTAATTCCTCCTAGACAATAAAATATGTTGACATGCGGAGGAACATATTTACTAGTTATATCATCTGCAATCGCCTGAATCTCAAGACGTTCTTCGAACCAATCATAAACTTTATTGAGATAGGTAAACCAAGGTTACTCCCCCTCCAAGAACTGTATATGAGAATTTCATCTCGTACAGCTCAAACAAAAAAAAATCCAAATACTGATTGAAACGGATATGGAATATAAAGTTTTAAACTTCTCTCATTCAATATTATTTAAGGATATGAAAGAGTCAAAACGCGGAAGCTCTTCTTTGTGGTTAAATGCCAAAAAATCAAGTCAGCTCATACATCTTTATGTTGTGTTGATCGTTACAGGCCTCTTGAATCTTCTAGATTACCTATCTTTATTGTCTTTTTTATTTGGTATTTGTATGTAATGGGAATGCAGATTTCTTCTTGTTTTCTTTATTATTGATAGGAATTCTCTTGTTAAGACCCTACTTAACTAATCAATTGAAACCTCAGATTCATACGAGAACCGCGATAATTCAATGAAACCTTCAAAGTCCAAAGTTCACTGAGTGAGAACCATTGGATCATTACTTATTCAATCAAAAAAATAGCTAGAATGATTAAAAACATAAAATACAAAGAAGCGTCTGCCCTTTCATCCAAATAAGAGTTTAAAAGCAGAAAAATATTTTGATTTATTAAAAGATAGAACCGAAAGAAGTCCGGCTACGAGGTCTGAGTATTAAGTATGAATCATAGTTCGAATACTTTGTGATCTATTTGATCTATTTCGTGCTCCAGATACTTGAATCAATATCCGACGAAGTAAAAACATCTTGATAAAGATGACAGACCCCATTCTCTGTACTATCCATAGGGTCAATTCTAACAAGTCACACACTCATATTCCGGAAATATACAATGCAGAAAAAATTTCGCGGTCGAACTACCAAAGGAGAATAGGCTAAAATTTTTAGACCTACATACTTTACTTTTTTGTATCGAACGAAAAGTTAAGACTTAAAGATTCTTCTCAGTCTAATTCACTGAAATTCCATCCAGTAGAACAGAAGAATTATAAATCTCCAAAATAATAGATAGGAATACCGCAAATAGAGCCATTGCAATACCCATTAAAGGGGTCGTTCCCCATCCAGGAGCTACTTTACCATATTCGGAATTCAATGGTTTCAATAACTTCCCTACAGTAGTACTTCTTGGACCAGATCTAGAACTATCCTCAACAGTTTGTGTAGCCATAAATCTTATTTTTTATTCATTACGATCTGTTGACTTTGTATACTATTCCATTGTAAATAAAAGATCTTAGCATAGATCCGTTGTGGTCTTTCAATTCTATAATAATGGAAACAGCAACCCTAGTCGCCATCTTTATATCTGGGTTACTTGTAAGTTTTACTGGGTATGCTCTATATACTGCCTTTGGGCAACCCTCTCAACAACTAAGAGATCCATTCGAGGAACACGGGGATTAGTTGACGTAATCAGCCTCCAAATATTTTGGAGGCTGATTGCGTCAATGAAAATAATGAAAAATTATTTCATTTTTTGGTTGAAATTTTAGGTGGTTCCCGAAAAAAAATAGCGAAAAAAATTATCCCTAAAGTGGATACTAAGAGAAATGTATAAACCAATGCTTCCATAAATTTGATCGTGGTTTACAATTATAGCTTTCATACCTGTTTTGTTTATGTTTACTTAGGCGTATCCCTCCGGATAAAGAAAGAAAAAGAGTAAAAGAAACGGCAGCGATTTAAATCAAGATTCCTACCTACCGTACCCTACCTATTAAATAAACTCGCAAACAGAAACTAGACGAAAAAAAGCAATGTTGCATCAGACTGCTTGTCTTTTTGTAGTTGGATCTCCAAGTTTTTGGAATGCCCCAAATTCCACTTGAGCATCCAAATCTGGATCAATACCAGCAAAAACATCTCTGAAGAGGGTTCTAGCACCATGCCAAATGTGTCCAAAGAAGAAAAGTAGAGCAAACGAAGCATGCCCAAAAGTAAACCAACCTCTTGGACTGCTACGAAAAACACCATCGGATTTCAAAGTAGCACGATCTAATTCAAAAATCTCACCCAATTGAGCCCGTCTAGCATATTTTTTCACAGTTGCGGGATCACTATAACTCACTCCATTAAGTTCACCGCCATAAAACTCAACAGTTACACCTACTTGTTCGACACTATATTTAGATTCTGCCCTTCTAAATGGGACGTCGGCTCTAACAATTCCGTCTCCGTCTACCAAAACAACCGGAAATGTTTCAAAAAAAGTAGGCATACGGCGTACAAACAGTTCGCGCCCTTCTTTATTTCTAAAAACGGGGTGCCCTAACCATCCAACAGCTATTCCATCCCCATTGTCCATTGAACCCGCTCGGAATAACCCCCCTTTTGCTGGATTATTACCAATATAATCATAAAAAGCTAATTTTTCAGGAATTTTAGACCAAGCTTCTGATACACTTTGATTTTCAGCTAGTCCAGCACTAACTCTTCGATATATTTCTTGTTGAAAGTATCCCTGATCCCATTGATAACGAGTAGGACCAAATAATTCAATGGGAGTAGTTGCAGAACCATACCACATAGTTCCAGCAACAACAAAAGCTGCAAAAAAGACAGCAGCAATACTACTGGAAAGGACGGTTTCAATATTTCCCATACGTAATCCTTTGTATAGACGTTGAGGCGGACGAACACTAAGATGGAATAAGCCCGCTAATATACCCAACGTCCCTGCTGCAATATGATGAGAGGCTATTCCTCCCGGAACAAAAGGGTCAAAACCCTCCACGCCCCACGCCGGATTTACGGGTTGGACCTTTCCAGTTAGTCCATAAGGGTCGGATACCCATATTCCAGGACCATATAATCCTGTTACATGAAATGCGCCAAAACCAAAGCAAGCCACTCCGGAAAGAAATAAATGAATTCCAAAAATCTTGGGCAAATCCAAAGATGGTTTTCCTGTACGTTCATCACAAAAAATTTCTAGATCCCAATATACCCAATGCCAAATAGCTGCCAAGAAGCACAAGCCCGAAAACACGATATGTGCTCCGGCTACCCCTTCGTAACTCCAAAGACCCGGATTCGTTATAGTCCCTCCTGTAATATTCCAACCACCCCATGAATTGGTTATTCCTAAACGAGTCATGAAAGGTATAACGAACATACCTTGTCTCCACATTGGATCAAGAACAGGATCGGAGGGATCAAAAACTGCTAATTCATATAGAGCCATCGAACCGGCCCAACCAGCAACTAGAGCCGTATGCATTATATGAACAGAAAGCAAACGGCCGGGATCATTCAATACAACAGTATGAACACGATACCAAGGCAAACCCATGGAAATACCCCTTTATCAATGAAAAATGGACACTATGTAACTTTATTGCATTGGAAAAAACTATGTTACGGACCCCCCCTTTTTTAGGTAATTATTTCGGAGAAAGGATTAATATTTGTTCTATTCTGTTAGTAATAATGGAACAATTCGATTCATAGGAAAAAAGGGAAGCGGATCTATTCTATATCCGATAAGTACCAATACGCAATGGGGGTGAATCCTATTTTATATGAACCCAGATAGCTATTGTTGTTCATCATTCAGAAGTCCGCTCGTAAAAAATTTCCTTTATTTTGATTCATTCTCTCTTACTTTACTTTTATTTTAGATTTGATTTTAGCTTATTCAACTTATGTATTAAATATGATTAATAAAGTAGGAAAAAAGGATAATATTATTAAAAAAATGAAACCCCAGCCTTACGTTTCCACATCAAAGTGAAATAGAGAACTTCATTCTCTTTTTTTTCATTTCATGCCTATTGGCGTTCCAAAAGTACCTTTTCGAAGTCCTGGAGAAGGCGATACATCTTGGGTTGACATATAGTGCGACTTGTCAGATATGTTGGGCTATATGGGATTTCCCCATTTTCTCCCTCGATCGAGATATCCTCTGTTTCGCCCAAAAAGATTGATTGAATTATCAAAAATTTGTAACGCGAAGCGCAAAAAATCAAGTGGAATTAAATGCAGAGAGTATTTAGATTGATATTAGATTATCAAAATTTTTTTATGGTTTACGTGATCGGACTAATAAAATTCAGTATCCAGGCTCCGTTTAGCAAAAACCCAATTGATAATTAATATATAATATTTTTATAATTACTACTTATATGATATGCAAATATGATATGCAAAATTATGATAACAAATTCTATTAAAAAATACAAAAAATTGAAACAGGGTTATCTAAAACTGTTGATAAAATCAAATAATATAATTAAAAATTTGTTCACTATTTGACAGAAGACATGTGAAAGAAATTAATTGAAAAAAAAAAAGAAGGAGTAGTAAAAAAAAGACGCGGTAGTTGGTTCATTTGTCCTATATGTGCAAATCAAAATCGGGCAAATTTTTCCTTTTACTCGGGGTAGAGCATAAACCTAAAAAATAGAATAAAAAAAGGAAGAAGCCCGTTCAGGAACAAGAAAAAACCATCGCTATTTCAACTGAATCTCGATGAAAAAAAAATATCAATGAATCCAGTTAGTCTGAAAGGCCTAATCAGTTTTTTTATTATAGAATTCTAATATCTAATAAAAGGGGCCAAAACTTTTTTTTTACTTTTAAAAATAAAAAGGGAGCAAGCCCTTCCCTTATAAGTTAGAAATAAAAGCATTCTATGAAAAAAAGGGTGGGGGGGTGAACACATTGATTTTTTCACAATTTTTGTTGAACCGTATGCATCAAAAGGTGCTTGTACGGCTCCTAAGGAATAAAATTTTATCCTAATCAACCGACTTTATCGAGAAAGATTATTTTTTTTAGGCCAAGAGGTTGATACCGAAATCTCGAATCAACTTATTAGTCTTATGATATATCTCAGTATAGAAAAGGATACCAAGGATCTTTATTTGTTTATAAACTCTCCTGGTGGATGGGTAATATCTGGAATGGCTATTTATGATACTATGCAATTTGTGCGACCCGATGTACAGACAATAGGCATGGGATTGGCCGCTTCAATAGCATCCTTTATCCTAGTCGGAGGAGCAATTACCAAACGTATAGCATTCCCTCACGCTTGGCGCCAACGAGTTTTTTTTATTTTCGAGAAAAAAATACTATGCCTTCGCCATCGGAAATATGAATTAGTTAAGTAATAATAGCATGGCACTTCGAATTCGATATGAAATTTTTTGATTCAAAAAAATTAGATTATATATTGAAAGAGTAGTATGAGATAAGGAAGGGGTATTTCAAATGATATCTTACCTATTCGGGCACATCTCAGCGTCACAAACTTTGTTTTCACACCAGAAGCTTATAAAAAAAAAAAAAGACACTTTGGGATTGCTTAATCATAGACGAATAAAAAACTGATATATATAAAGCAACGGAACCATCATAGTATTTTTTTAACTCCTACAAAAAAGAAGTATGGTAATTGGATCATTTATGGATCTGTGTATAATACAACCTATACTTTTTTTTCTTTCGCCGAAAGGAAAGGTCAAAAATGCAAATTCCATTGTGGAGCCGTATGCAATGCACAAAAAAAGCCTGTACGGTTATTCAATTTTCTCCGTTTTTTTGGTTCTCTCGCCTCATTCTGCGAAATCGAGGAACCTTTTCTATTATATCATCAGGGTAATGATCCATCAACCCGCTAGTTCGTTTTATGAGGCACAAACGGGAGAATTTATCTTGGAAGCGGAAGAACTACTAAAAATTCGCGAAACCATCACAAGGGTTTATGTACAAAGAACGGGCAAACCTATATGGGTTGTATCCGAAGACATGGAAAGGGATGTTTTTATGTCAGCAACAGAAGCCCAAGCTCATGGAATTGTTGATCTTGTAGCGGTTCAATAAGAAATAGGAGCGATTTCATGCAAATCTACAATTGCTAATTTTATATCTTTTTAAATTAAAGGTTTAGTTTCATATTCTCTTCAATATTAACAAAAATATATATTGAAGAGAAGTAATTCATAATTAGCCGGTTAGAACCAATCTAAACCAGCCCATTATTTATATGATTCCATATGCCAACCATTAAACAACTTATTAGAAATACAAGACAGCAAATCCGAAATGTCACGAAATCCCCAGCGCTTCGGGGATGCCCTCAGCGACGAGGAACATGTACTCGGGTGTATGTGCGACTCGTTTAGATCATAGACTGAGACACAAAAAGTAAATTCTTTTTGAAATATCAAGGATCAGTACCTGTGAATAAAATAGAATGGAGGAACTGGATTCATTATTTAAAAAAGATAGATCGTTCATATCTTCTATTGTGTCTGAAACTTATGGTTTCCATTGGTGCAAATCCAATCAACTCCATTTTTTAGAAAACCCCCAATGATAACAAATGGTTATCCATTAAGCGGGGGAAATTCCATTTTTTATTAAAAAAATTCCACTCTTGAAAGAAAAGAACGGACTAACAGGGTAAACGACCAAATCAATTTTCAAAATGAAATACCGTTACTGTATAAAGTGGATCTCATTGTGAAAGACCTATTACTGGAATATTCATGGGGTAGAGCCAAAGAATGTGAATTGTACAAGTTACCCATAGTATTGATTAATTAAAAGAAGGAGCTCCGGTGTATAGAGAGGACCTCACCGTTTTCGAAGTAACCATAGAAACGAAGGAACCCACTATTTATCCATTTCTATTTACTACTTTTTGTAGTTATTCTATTTTTTATATCAAGTATCAAGGCAATTTCTCCTTTCAAAGCAAAGGAAAATACCTAGCAAAAAATAGTGGTCGGGAAGGTTAGATTAGCAAAAGCCATTGGAATTTTTTTTATACATTGGAATAATTCGTTTGGTTATTAATGACTAGTAAAGAGGAAAAGAATAACGAAAAAAAGAATTAGTTATTCATCAAAGTTTGATTTATTCAATGACTAGAATTAAACGCGGGTATATAGCTCGGAGGCGTAGAACAAAACTTCGTTTATTTGCATCAAGCTTTCGAGGGGCTCATTCACGACTTACACGAACTATGACTCAACAGAGAATAAGAGCTTTAGTTTCGGCTCATCGGGATAGGGGTAAAAGAAAAAGAGATTTTCGTCGTTTATGGATCACTAGACTAAATGCTGTAATTCACGAGACGGGGGTATTCCATAGTTATAATAGATTCATACACAATCTGTACAAGAAGCAATTACTTCTTAATCGGAAAATACTTGCACAAATAGCTCTATTAAATAGGAGTTGTCTTTATACGATTTCGAATGAGATCAAAGAATAAGGCGATTGGAAGAAATCCACTAAAATATTTGAAATAGAGTTCTAAGGAGAATGAGCTCGGGGAAGGTAGAGTAGAAATTAGTATTAGAAAAAAAGTAATCAAAACAAAAGGAGGGTATATAGTCGCTAAAAAAAGAGTTATTCTTTTTCTTTTTGACGATTCTTTTCTTTTTTTTTTTTTTTTTATGACAGACACAGACGTAACAATCAAATTTTGATTCTTGATTGGAGTTGTCGAACAAAATATTAACCTCTTTTTGAATTCCTTCAGATTGGAATTGTTATTCAATTGAAGAATAAGTCTATTTTTTTCTGGTTCTAAGGCTAGTAGTTCTAGGGGTCGACTCACTTCTTTCAAATTGTTTCTGATTATTAAGAAAAGGTAACAAAGATAAAATACGAGCTTGTTTTATAGCCATAGTAATTAATCGTTGTTGTTTTAAAGTCACTCTATTCACCCGTCTAGATAATATTTTTCCTTGTTCACTAATAAATCGACTAATTAAACTCATGTTTCTATAATCAATTCGATCCCCCGATTGGATCGGGGGCAAACGCCTACGAAAAGATCGCTTGGATTTAGTAAAAGGTCGCTTAGATTTATTCATAATTTTTTATTCCTTATCTCTAAAATCCTATTTTGATCGGATGAAAATAAAAACAATTTATATTTCTATATAGATTATATTTCTATATAGAATAGAATTAAGAATATAGGATTCGATTTCTTTCTATTGATTTATTTGTTTATATTTATATATATGTTTATATTTATATATATATGTAATAATATATTATTATAGAATATAGATACTATCATTATTCCTGTTCTTAAAATAAAAGTTGACATACAAGCACTTAATTTGATCTATTTCTTGATTTCCCCGTGAATTGTATGTTTAAAACAATAGGGACAAAATTTTCTCAATTCCAATCGACTAGGGGTGTTATGCCGATTCTTTTGGGTAATATATCTAGAAATTCCCGCCGATTCTTTCTTAATATCATTTCGAACGCAACTGGTACATTCCAAAATAATTGTGACTCGAACATCTTTACCCTTGGCCATGAAACCTCCTTTGGATTTATGATTCAACCCAATCTTCTATTTTAATTTTAGGATCCAGAAAGAACAAGAACCAAAAAAATAGAAGCTGTTAAATAAAAAAATTTTCTGAAATATTTCGTTGCAATGAATATTAATTTGAAAACTATATTTAAAATCTTTGTACAGGATTTTTTTAAGTATCTCATAGTATACTCTTTCTCTAGCAACACCTTTTTTGTTCTATATACTAATTGAAATTGAATTGGATTCTGAACCCTCCTTTTTATGACCTTTTGCCCCCCCTTTTTCAAATTTATTCTAAAAAAATAATTCGAAAAAAGGGGGGGGGGGGGGAGAATTAGTCCCCGATCGTTGATCGTATCTCTAAAATTTTTAACCCTTTATAATGTTAATAACTAGAATGAAAAAAAGGGAAATGTTAATGCATCTGGAAATAAACGATTAATCTCTATTAATAAACCTGCTAACGAACCGAACCATAGAGTACTTAGTACCGGTGCTACGGAAAGATATGTTTTTAGATCTCGCATTTGAAATCCTCCTTCTTTATTGTATTACAATATATATAGTAATATATATAACTACATATGTACATGTAGTTAGTAAGTTCTTGTATTTTTATACGTAACCCCCCCGTTTTCAAAATTAGAATTGAAATATTGTCTACTAGAATGATCGTATAGAGTCCATTTTCAAATGGAACCGCCTTTTTATGTAAAATTGAAATTGAGAGAATTTTCGTCAAAAAAGTCATTTTTTTAATTCTATTTTAATTACATAATATATATGTTTGTTATCTGATATGAGAAAAAAACGAAGGATGTGGAAAACAAGACAGGAATTCTTTACAATGATACTGTAAACCAATTGAAAGGGATGTAGCGCAGCTTGGTAG